ATAATACCAATATAAGCAGAGGAAATAGCATAGTATTGTCTGGCTCATGAGGATAGATTGAAGTTTTTTTTTTTCCATTTACCAAGTGAGTACTAAGGTATCGAATGTTTTTTCTTGGATTATTAAAAAATAAAACTTTATTTTTTATTGTTGAGAAAAAAAAATTTTTATTGACTACCTTTGGTACTTCTTTTCCCCATAAAGATATTGAATACAATGAATTATTTTTAGTGCTACTGTAATTTTTAAGATGAACGCGCAAATTGCCATCAAAAGTAAGTAAATACACACGAAACATATAAAATGCTGTTAATCCTGCTGTGAAATACGCTATTATTGCGAAAATGGGGGAATACAACCAACTATCATTAAGAATTTCATCTTTGGACCAAAAACAAGCAAGGGGCGGAATACCACAAATGGAAAGTGTACCTAATAAAAACGTAATTCTTGTAATTGGAATATATCTTGTTAAACCGCCCATAAAAACCATATTCTGACTTTTTTCTGGTGAATAACCAACAAGGGGTTCCATTGAATGAATAATGGATCCGGATCCCAAAAACAATAAAGCTTTAGAATAGGCATGAGTAATCAAATGGAATAAAGCAGCTCGATAAGAACCTATACCTAGAGCTAACATAATATAACCCAATTGAGACATTGTAGAATAGGCTAAACTTCTTTTTATATCTCTTTGAGCAAAAGCCAAAGTGGCTCCTAATGGTACTGTTATTACGCCTATCAAAGAAATAAAATTCATTATGTAAGGTATAGTTATGAAAAGAGGTAGAAGTCGAGCTACAAGGAAAATTCCCGCCGCTACCATCGTAGCGGCGTGTATAAGAGCCGAGATAGGAGTGGGCCCTTCCATGGCATCGGGTAACCATACGTGAAGAGGGAATTGTGCAGATTTAGCAACTGCGCCAATAAATAATAATGAAGCGCACAAAGTAACAAATAACGAACTTACCCCATTATTACGGGTTAAGTTATTAGTTATTTCAAACAAATCTCGAAATTCAAAACTCCCCGTTATCCAATAAAGACCTAAGATTCCTAATAATAACCCAAAATCCCCTACACGATTAGTTACAAAAGCTTTTTGACAAGCACTTGCCGCAATTGGCCGTGTAAACCAAAATCCTATTAATAAATAGGAACACATTCCCACCAGTTCCCAAAAAATATAAATTTGTATCAAATTGGAACTGGTAACTAATCCCAACATAGATGCATTGAAAAAACTCAGATAAGCAAAAAATCTCAAATATCCCCGATCATGAGACATATAAATGTCACTATAAATAAGAACTAAGATTCCGACAGTAGTAATTAGTATTGACATAATAGAAGTTAGCGGATCAATCAAGTATCCAAACTCTAAGGAAAAATCATTATTGATGGCCCAAGACCATAGATATTGATAGATAAAACTCCCATTTATTTGTTGAATAGACAAATTGACCGAAAAACCCATAGCTATACTTAAGAATAAAACACTAGGAAAAGCCCATATACGACGAATATTTTTTGTTGCTCTTGGAATAAATAGAAGTCCCAACCCTATTAACATAGTAACGGGAAGTGGAAGAAAGGGTATTATCCATGCATATTCATATGTATGTTTCATAAGAAAACAAACTAAAAATTTTCTTTTAATTGTAATTGATAATTAAATTGTTATTGATAATTATTTCCGATTGGCCAATTGTTATTTCTATCTTAATTCTAATTTAAGAATTCTCGTTTTTATCAGATATTTGCAATATAAAAAAATTGACAGTTAAATAATATGACCAAATAGTTACTTAAAACCAAATAGTTATTTAAAGGTTATTAACTACTAATTAAGATAATTCTAATTATTAAGATAAAAAAAAATTATTATATTAAAATAGAATAGACAATCTGAGATTCTTAATCATTCTATTTTCTACTATATATATATATTAGTATATAAATAATATTATTACTATACGATTATATTATTATTTTTAGTTTTTTATCTTTATTTCTTTAATAAAAAAAATCATTATTTTATTTTTAATTTTTTTTTTATATATATATATATATTATTAATATATATTAATAATATATATTAATGTACATAATATGTACATATTTTAATATATGTAATTAATGTACATAATTAATGTACAAATACAATTTACAATATTAATTTATATTATATAATATAAATTAATATTAAAAATATATTAATAATAAAAGAAATCTATTATTAAATAATATTATTTATTATTATAATAAATATAAATTTAGAAAAATGAAATTTAAATATAATTGATTTTTTTTCTTTCATTTTCTAAATTTAGAGTTTGATACATATGGTATGTAATATGCACAGGCAGTTAATTAATATTTTCTATATTTTGCTTTTATTTTCCTAAGATAGAATAAAACAAAAAAATTAAGTAATGATTAATAAGAAATAATTTACTTTGAACAATACATGTCTTTCACATACAACCATATAACCTATTTTTAAAATTGAATGGCAGTTCCAAAAAAACGTACTTCTTTGTCAAAAAAACGTATTTGTAAAAACATTTGGAAAAGAAAAGGATATTTAGCCGCAATAAAAGCTTTTTCTTTAGCGAAATCGTTGTCCACCGGACGCTCGAAAGGGTTTTTTGTGCAACAAACAAATAAGAAAGTCTTGGAATAATCAGAATTGACATAACTTAAAGAGTTTTTTTTAGATGAAATTTTTGATTAATTAATGTATTGAACTCCTGAATCAAATATTAAGTAAAACTTCTCCCATGTGGGATTTAGATTTTTGTGTTTTTGAGGTTCTAAATTTTTGTATAAATTTTTCCCTATCTCCTTTTCACAATAAGGTTTCTCTATTTCTATTGTGAAAAGGAGGGTCCAATTCGATAGAAATACATTTTTTTTTTACTTGAAATCCACGAAATAAAATCAAATAGAATAAATAAAAAGAAAAAAAGAATCGTTGAAAAAAAAAAAGAATAAGATAAAGATTCCGTTCAAATAGGAATTGAAATTGAAACGAGTTTTTTTTATTCTAAGTCTTCATAGATTGATTATATTGAACTCGACAATTCAACACAAATTTACTATACTTATTTAAAAGTAAAAAAAAGTTTTAAATTAAAAAGGGGTAAGCCGCCATGGTGAAATTGGTAGACACGCTGCTCTTAGGAAGCAGTGCTAGAGCATCTCGGTTCGAGTCCGAGTGGCGGCACGCATTTTCTAAATTTTATAAATAAAAATCTTATAAAAGTAAAAGAGACACATGAAATTCTATAATGTATTCAATTCCCGATTTTAATTATGTAACTCAATAATTATGTAATTCAATTATGTAGTGAGTGGGATTTATGATATTTGCGACTTTAGAACATATATTAACTCATATTTCTTTTTCGATAATTTCAATTGTGATTATGATTCATGTGATGACCTTTTTAGCTCATGAAATTGTAGAATTACACAATTCATCAGAAAAAGGAATGATAATTACCTTTTTCTCCATAACGGGATTATTAGTTTCTCGTTGGATTTCTTCAGCACATTTTCCCTTAAGTAATTTATATGAGTCATTAATCTTTCTTTCGTGTGGTTTATTCATTATTCATATGATTCCCAAGAGGGGGAAAGATTTAAGCACAATAACTGCCCCAAGTACCGTTTTTACTCAAGCCTTTGCCACATCGGGTCTTTCAACTGAAATGCATCAACCCGCAATATTAGTACCTGCTCTTCAATCTCAGTGGTTAATGATGCACGTAAGTATGATGTTATTGAGCTATGCGGCTCTTTTATGTGGGTCATTATTATCCGTCGCTCTTCTGGTCATTACATTTCGAAAAAAAATTGGTTTTTTTTTCTTAATCTTAATTAAGTCATTTTTGTTTGTTAAGACGAAATTTTTAAATGAAAAAATAAATTCTTTGAAAAAAACTTCTTTTTTTCTTTCATTTAAAAATTATTACAAATATCAATTGATTCAGCGTTTGGATTATTGGAGTTATCGTGTCATTAGTTTAGGGTTTACTTTTTTAACCATAGGCATTCTTTGCGGAGGGGTATGGGCTAACGAAGCATGGGGGTCCTATTGGAATTGGGATCCAAAAGAAACTTGGGCATTTATTACTTGGACTGTATTTGCGATTTATTTACATACTAGAACAAATAAAAGTCTTCAAGTTGTGAATTCAGCACTTGTAGCTTCCATAGGATTTCTTATTATTTGGATATGCTATTTTGGAATCAATTTATTAGGTATAGGTCTACATAGTTACGGTTTATTCACATTAACATCTAATTAAAGAAACTATATGAGGAATACGTAAGAACATCTTTTCATGTATAACGAAAGTTTTTTGTTTGTACGAGTTTTTGAGAACCGTTTGAATGAATCATTGATTCATTCAAACGGTTCTCAAAAACTCGAGATCCATGCCATTACAATTCTAATTCACCTTTTACATTATACAACGAACTGAAAATATTTAAATCTAAGAATTAGAAGACTTTCTGTTTCTATATCATTAATGAAAGCTTATCTATGAAAGTAATTAGATACAATAGCTTGTACCTTGTCAACTGATAGGGAAAGAACGAAATCGGGATAAATACCAATCCCGATTACGGGTAAAAAGATACAAATTGAAACAAACAGTTCTCTAGGTCCAGAATCCACAAAGATGGGGTTTGGAACATTAAATAGCTTGTATCCATAAAACATCTGACGTGACATAGATAATAAATAAATAGGAGTTAATATCATTCCCATTGCCATTATAAAAATAATTAAGATTTTTGGTATTAAAAAATATTTTTGACTAGTAATTATCCCCAAAAACACTACAGATTCCGCAACAAAACCACTCATACCTGGCAATGCAAGAGAAGCCATTGAAAAACTACTAAACATGGTAAATAATTTTGGCATTGGGATCGATATTCCACCCATTTCATTTAGATAAACAAGACGTATTCTATCACAACTTGTTCCAGCCAAGAAAAAAAGTGCAGCACCAATAAATCCATGAGAGAGTATTTGTAAAATGGCTCCATCGAGTCCCATATTGGTTATGGACCCAATTCCTATAATTAAGAAGCCCATGTGAGATACAGAAGAATAGGCTATTCTTTTCTTTAAATTCCGTTGACCTAGGGAAGTTAAAGCTGCATAGATTATTTGCATCGTTCCTATTATTACTAACCAAGGAGAGAATATCGAATGAGCGTGGGGTAATAATTCCATATTGATTCGAATGAGTCCATACGCTCCCATTTTTAACAAAATTCCGGCTAGAAGCATACATGTACTGTAATGTGCTTCCCCATGGGTATCTGGTAACCATGTATGTAGCGGTATAATCGGTGATTTGACAGCATAAGCAATAAGGAAGCCAAAATAAAATATTATTTCTAATGCCACAGGGTATGATTGATTAGCTAATCTTTCAAAATCTAATGTCGGTTCATTAAAGCCATATAAACCCATACCTAGAACTCCTATTAAGAGAAAAATAGAACCTCCTGCAGTGTACAAAATAAATTTTGTAGCTGAATAGAGACGCTTCTTTCCACCCCACACGGATAAAAGTAAATAAACGGGAATTAATTCGAACTCCCACATGATAAAAAAAAGTAAAAGGTCTCGAGAAGAAAATAATCCTATCTGACCACTGTACATTGCGAGCATCAGAAAATAAAACAATCGTGGATTTCGAGTAACTGGCCAAGCTGCTAAAGTAGCTAAAGTAGTGATAAATCCTGTCAGTAAAATGGGTCCTATAGAAAGTCCATCAATTCCTAGTCTCCAATGAAAATAAAAAATATCTATCCATTTTGAATCTTCTTCCAATTGTATTAAGGGATCGTCCAGTTGGAAATGATAACAGAATATATAGGCCATTAAAAGTAACTCTAATAAGCATATACAAATAGTATACCACCTAAAAATTTTATTTCCTCTATAAGGAAGAAAGAAAATTGAAGAACCCGCAAATATCGGCAAAACAACAAGTATTGTTAACCAAGGAAAATCACTCGTGATAAAGACAAGATACGTTTTAACCAGAAAAACCCGTGCTCGAAATAATATATTTTCTCGAGTACGGGCTTTTTGTCGGTAAAGAGGAATCAAATGATTCAGGTGGAATTTTTTATTTTATAATGTATCAATAAGCTAGACCCATGCTGCGAGTTGTTTCATGCCATAAATAAACACGGACACTCAAAAAATCTGTTGGGCAGGCGGATTCACATCTCTTACAACCTACACAATCCTCCGTTCTTGGCGCGGAAGCAATTTGTTTAGCTTTGCATCCATCCCAAGGTATCATTTCCAATACATCCGTGGGGCAAGCTCGTACACATTGAGTACACCCTATACATGTATCATAAATTTTTACTGAATGTGACATTAGATTTTTAAATTCCCAATTTGAAATAAAAAATTTTCGATCTGGTAAAAAGAAATTACTATATTCTATTGTAGACACCAGACGAATCAATGTGTGGTTTATTAAAATTTCGAGAATCCTTAGTTTTCTAAATCTGTTCGTGAGAAAAGCCAATAAACTTTGAGTTATGTTCTAATAAACATAATTATACAAATTACATTGTCAATTGAAATTTGAAAAGGAAAATATATTTATTATCTTATCGTACATAAAAGAAAATTATAAATAAAAAATTCACATTATTAATTAAAAATTTCTATATCTATAATTATTTAATTATTATATCTATTAGATATTAAAATTATATTATTAATATATAATAATATATTATTGGTTATCATGATTATTATATTATAATTATTTATAATTATATATATTATTTTTTTTTTATAATTAAATATTAAATATAGTTATTCTAAATTGATTATTTTTTTATATTTCTATATAGTTTAATATATTATTATTATATCCTATTTTATTATTCTTATTTAATTCTATTTCTTATTTAATTCTATTTAATGTTATTATATTGTTTGTGTTCGATTATGTATATGTATCTGAATCCGTGTATATGTTTTTGTATATGATGATTATTACTAATTATTCAACAAATTGGATTGATTGATACGAATTGATTTTCTATTCCGGTAAATTGACGAAACAATAGCTAACCCAATAGCTGCTTCGGCAGCAGCAACGGCAATAATAAATATTGAAAATATATTTCCTTTTAATTGACGAGTATCAAATATATCCGAAAATGTTACGAGATTGATATTAACCGAATTTAGTATAAGCTCAAGACACATAAGTGCTCTAACCATATTTCGACTTGTGATCAATCCATAGATACCGATAGAAAATAAATAGACACTAAAAAAAAGTACATGCTCGAACATCATTGACTAACTCCTTATCAATCTCGATTCATTTCAATATGAACAACAATTTAAGTAGTTTGATTAATAATAGAAAAATTACAGAACAAAAGAGGGTATTGGCAATAGATGGATTTAACTAAATTCTTTAAACCTTTCCATTTTTTTTTTTTTTTTTTATTTAGATTTTTTATTTATTTAGAATAATTCTCTAAGAATTTAGTTATTTAATTGTTTCTTAAATATTTTTTATTATTGACGAGCCATAGTAATTGCACCTATTAAAGAAACTAAAAGAATTATAGAAATTAGTTCAAAAGGGAGATAAAAATCGGTTGATAAATGAATCCCAATTTGTTGAACGTTACTTATTAGGTCCTGTTCCATAATCTGGTTTGATTTTGTAGTCCAAATAATTCCGTACCACGATGTGTCTAAGACAGTAGTAATTAGTAAAAAAAAAATACTAGTACAAACTAATAAAGTGATTCCATCTCCAATAGTCCAAAAGGGAGAATCCGTGGAATATTCTGAAACATTCATGAACATTACTGCAAATATGATTAAGATATTTACGGCTCCTACGTAAATAAGTAGTTGTGCGGCAGCTACAAAAAGAGAGTTTGCTGGAATATAGAATAAAGATATACAAACAAGAACCAATCCCAATGAAAAAGCGGAATAGATTGGATTGGTAAATAATACCACCCCTAGACCCCCTAATACAAGAACTGATCCCAGGAATACTACAAGAATATCGTGCATCGGTCCGGGCAAATCCATTATGTATAATATGTATAAAATAAAAAATAAACTAAGTAGAATCATGACCTTACTGAATGGTCCAGGAAATAGAAAGGGAAAGGGGAGAAAAAGGTTACTCCACTTTTCGTGCATATGATACGTTCCTAATTGAATTAAATTATAGATTTATATAGATATAGCATTAATGTAGACATCAAAATTGGGCCAATATAACCCACTCTCTTTTTTTTTCTTTTAAAAAAAGAAAAGATTAGTTAAAATTTTTTATTTTGAAATGGTCATGAGAAAATTCATTTTCCTCAGTTTAAATTAACTCACAGATCGATTTTCAACAATCAATAGTTATTTAGTTATTTTTTGTAGTTATTGACCAACCAAACTAAAAGAAAAACTTAGATCTTTTATATTAAAATATCAAAACAAAATTTTAGTAATTGGTAATCGTTTTTGAACTAAAAAATTTTTCTTTGTCTATTTTGATTTGAGTTGAATTTTTAACTGTTTTAATTGTATAATCTCCAATTACTGACACAGGTAACCGCCCCAAAGCAATTTGATTATAATTCAATTCGTGACGATCATAAGCGGAAAGCTCATATTCTTCAGTCATTGATAAACAGTTTGTTGGACAATACTCAACACAGTTACCGCAAAATATACAGACTCCGAAATCAATACTATAATTAAGCAATTGTTTTTTTTTCATATCTTTTTCAAATCTCCAATCAACAACAGGTAGATCTATCGGGCATACACGAACACATACTTCACAAGCAATACATTTATCAAATTCAAAGTGAATTCGACCGCGGAACCGTTCTGATGTGATTGATTTTTCATAAGGATATTGAATAGTTACAGGTAAACGATTTATGTGGGATAGGGTAACTATAAAACTTTGACCAATGTACCTTGCAGCTCGTATTGTTTCTTGACCATAATTCATGAATCCAGTCACCATGGGAAACATATTGTAGATATCCATGAATAAATTGATGTTTCTTTCTCTTGTTTAAAATAAGTTATGAATCTAGAATATCATTATTCTATTCTATTATCTTATTTGTATTTATAATGAAACAAGTTGAGAAGAAGTTGTTAATAATAGATTACCCAGAGAAATAGGTAAAAGAAATTTCCATCCAAGATTTAATAGTTGATCTATTCTAATTCTAGGAAAAGTCCATCTTGTTGTGATAGGAATGAACATAAACAAATAAGCTTTAGCTAATGTAATAAAGATACCGATTGTCATTCCAAAAACTCCAGGAATTTTCTCTATTCCGAAAAGTTCGGGAATGGCTATGTACGGAATAGAGAAATTCCACCCACCTAAATAAAGAACTGTTAGAAATAATGAGGAAACCAACAGATTTAGGTAAGAAGCAAGATAAAATAAAGCATATTTGATACCTGAATATTCGGTTTGATAACCTGCTACTAATTCCTCCTCTGCTTCTGGTAAATCAAAGGGCAATCTTTCGCATTCAGCTAGAGAGGAGATTAGGAAAACTATAAACCCGATGGGTTGACGCCACAGATTCCACCCCCCAAAGCCATATTTTGACTGTGCTTCGACTATATCAACTGTACTTGAACTATTAGATAATTATAGTCGATAATAACATCACTGTTTGCATCGCTATTCCAAAACCGTACATGAGACTTCAGCTTCATACGGCTCCTCTATGGCCATAAATAAATATAGGAACTCGTTTTTTATTATCGACCTCCTTGTGGAGATAAATATAATAAAGATTCATCAGAAAGTCCCAAATTATACCAACGAAATTCTGTCCGCTAAAAAAAGCACTTTGCTTCAGAATTGATCTCATTCCTTATTTAATTTGTAATATCAAATTTATAAAAAAAAAAAGAAATTTCTCTTTTTTTTTTTGGTAATAACGGAATCTTTCAGTAAAATACTTGTTACATCAATAAATAATCAATAAATATAAAGAATTAGAAATTCCTTTTTGAATTGTGATAAGAATTTTACATAGAAAAAAAAATATATAAGAAATCAATTTTTTTTACTCATTCAATCGTGGAATTCCATTTCTTTTGTTCCTGTTCTTCTATCTCAGACTCAGAAGAAGGGTAAAAAATAAAAGAGTAAAGGATTAATTCGTTCTTGATAGTTATTTTTTAATCAGTGAATAGGAGCATACTCTAGATCGGAATCGTGGGGAAGTACTGCTTGATCATTTCTACCAATTTAAAGCCCTTATTATGTTATGATTCATTTTATGCGGAAATACCTTTTTTTTGATATTTTACATATCTCTATTACTAATCCTTTCTGTACCTTGGTGTTCCTAACTGTCTACTGATTTTTGATTGATTTACAGTATGGTAATACATACAAGACATTAATGGAGATTCCATACAGTTAATCTTTTCTTTTGCCCGCTTCAAGATATGATGATTAATGAAAGAATCTTAATCTTGGGGTAACTTGGGGTAAACAGTTTACCCCGCTTATGTTTACTTCAACTTTATTCTTGTACATATGGAATGAGATTTTTTCTTATTACTGCAAATTTAGAAGTTGTTTTATTTCACTCATATAACTATCTGGTTTAACCCATCAACCGAATGCTGAATAAAAAAATTTATTCAATACATTCAACCCCTTTTCTTTATTTTTTGACTTCTAGGGGAAAAGTCCAAGTTGCTGTTCCAACGAATCGCACGTAGAGATATTGATAACACACATAGAGTTAATGGTATTTCATAACTAATAGATTGTGCAGCAGCTCGTAGACCACCTGAAAAAGAATATTTATTATTCGAGCCATACCCTGACATAAGAAGACCAATAGGAGCAATACTTGAAATAGCAATCCATAAAGAAACACCCATACTGAGATCGGCTAAAACGAGTCGATACCCAAAAGGAATTACTAAATAACTTAATATAATTGATATGACCGCTATAGACGGCCCAATACTAAACAAACGAATATCTCCTCTGGAGGGGAGAAGGTCCTCTTTAAAAAGTAGTTTGATTCCATCTGCTAGAGCTTGAAGAATTCCCAAAGGTCCGGCATATTCGGGTCCAATACGTTGTTGTATCGCTGCAGATATTTCTCTTTCTAACCACACAATTACTAGTACTCCTATTGTAATTCCCAATATAAGGGTAAAAATAGGTACAAGAATCCATATGAACCCATAGACTTCGTTTAAAAATTCTAATGTGGAAAAAGAATTTATAGCTTGTATTTCTGTCATATCAATTCTCATTTTAACGATCAACTTCCCCCATAATAATATCTATACTGCCTAGTATTGTCATGATATCAGCCAATTTCATTCTTTTAACTAGCTGGGAAAGAATTTGCAAATTGATGAAACCTGGTGGACGAATTTTCCATCTCCAAGGGAAAACACTATTATCTCCTATCAAATAAATTCCTAACTCTCCCTTTGGAGCTTCTACTCTTGTGTAAAGTTCTTGTTTTGACAATTCAAAATTAGGTGAAGGTTTTTTACTAAAAAATTGGTATTCAAAATCATTCCATTCGGAGTTTTTTGCTCTATGAAAACGTCGGACTTCTAAGTTTTCATAAGGTCCTCCGGGAATTCCTTCTAGAGCTTGTTGAATAATTTTTATGGACTCCCCCATCTCACTGATTCGTACTAAATAGCGAGCTAATGAATCTCCTTCTCTTTGCCACTGGACTTTCCAATCGAATTCATTGTAACATTCATAATTATCAATTTTACGAAGATCCCACTGTATTCCAGAAGCTCGTAACATTGGGCCTGACAAACCCCAATTTATTGCTTCCTCTCCACCAATAATGCCCACCCCCTCAACTCGTTCCAAAAAAATTGGATTTCTTGTAATAAGTTTTTCATATTCAACAATTTCTGTTAAAAAATAATCGCAAAAATCTAAACATTTATCTACCCATCCATAAGGCAGATCGGCAGCTACTCCTCCGATTCGAAAATAATTATGCATCATTCGCATACCTGTGGCAGCTTCGAATAGATCATATATCAACTCCCTCTCTCTGAAAATGTAAAAAAAGGGAGTTTGTGCCCCGATATCCGCCATAAAAGGTCCAAGCCATAACAAATGAGAAGCTATACGACTTAGCTCCAGCATAATTACTCTGATATGGCTGGCTCTTTTAGGCACTTGAACATTCTCCAGCTGTTCTGGTGCATTTACTGTTATTGCCTCTGTAAACATAGTAGCTAAATAATCCCAACGTGTTACATATGGTAGATATTGTATAATTGTTCGGTTTTCCGCTATTTTTTCCATCCCTCTGTGTAAATAACCCAATATGGGTTCACAGTCAATAACATCTTCACCATCAAGAGTAACAATTAGTCTAAGAACACCATGCATTGATGGGTGGTGAGGCCCCATATTAACTATCATCAGGTCTTTTCTTGTAGCTGGTAAAATCATAGCGTTTTTCCTTAATTCATTATTCCACGAATTTCTCAAAAAAAGAGGTTCATCAAAATAAAAAATCTAATAAGATTACTAAAAAAAATGCAAAAGATGAAGTTAACGTTTTTTTGGCTCCCGAATATTCAACTGATCGGTTAATTTCTTATAACGTACTCTGTTTTTATTTGACAAATAAGTCAATAAACGTTGACGTTTTCCCAGAATTTTTCGTAAACCTCTTTGTGATAAAAAATCTTTTTTGTGCAACTCCAAATGTGAAGTAAGTCTCCGTATCTTATTGGTGAAACTGAGTACTTGAAATTCAACAGAACCTCGGTTTTCTTTTTTTTCTTCTTGTGGAATAAGTGAAATAAATGAATTTTTTACCATAAAGAATTTTTCTATCTTTTTTTTTTCATGGATTTTACAGGACCAGATAAATATATTATTTTATGTTCTATCTTATGTATGTTATACTAGGGTTTTTATTTTAATCTAGTAGACATAACAATTTAATTGAGATTTATTTATTTCATTTTCATATAGTAATATACCCTTTTATCCAAATCAAACGAAAAATTTGATTTGGATAAAAAAAAGATAATACATTTTAATACTCTCTGAAAGGAAATGCTTTTTGCCTAAAAAGTTTTCTTAGAGCCGATTCACTTGATATTCAAGTTAATACGTATCGTGTGCCAGAATGTAACACAGTGTATGTCCGTATTCTTCCTTTGTTTTTCATCTACTAAAACGTCTACGATACGAAATTCTATAAATTCTAGAAATTTTATATTAATATAAATTAATATAAATATAGAATAAAATAGGGGATATAGTGTTAATAGTGTGAATATTGTATTCATTAATTATTTAATTAATATAATTAATTAATTATTATTAAATCTTAATTAATATAGTATTGATTAACTATAATCAAAATAAAAATATATAGTGAATTATATTATAGTATTAACTAATTCTCAATCGTGGATATATACATATTCTTAATATACTGAAACGGCTGCCATTATTGGTATTAAACCAATAGCGATTTATACAAGCTAAATCTTCTAATCGGTAATTAGGCCAAAGAAACAGTTTGCTTTTAATAAATTTATTTTGATAGGTATTAGGACCTTTATTCTCATTTAAAACTTTTGGAGAGTTTCTTGTGTTGCAAATATTACAAAATAGTGGATTTTTACGTACAGCATTCCAATTATAGGAATTAAAACAAATTAGAGTTCTCAACTCTCTACGACGTGTAGAGGATAGAATAGTTTCAGGAACAAGAAAATTATAATGATCTTGATACTCATTCATAAGCATATTCTGATGTCGTCCAATGGACTTATCAAAATTTTGCTTATCAACAAATTTTATGCATTTTCTATGCTTTCTCTTATCAACCAATGAAATACCTAGAATTATGGTTTGATATATCATGAATTTTCCATCTTTTTTTATAGATGATAGGCGGGTCGGTTCAATAATCAATATTCCTCTTTTTAGCAATTGTATAAGAGCCAGATCTCCTTGAATTATCATTACATCTAAATCCATCTCCCCTCTTTGAATCGAGGATATAGCAATTTCCCTGAAATTTGTCAGTCTAAGCAGAAGACAATATGTTTTGATATTACTGATAATTTTTTGATTCAAAAGGTCATCCCATCTTAATTGAAAAAGAAAATGGTTTTTCAGAAAAAAATCTAGTTCCGTTTTCTGGTTTTTCTTGGATTGTTTTTGTGGATCTGATCTCAAATTTCCTTGGTCCACTTGTTCGTTTTTTTCTTGATTAATTTTTTTGAATTCATTAATAGACTTTTTTTTATTGGATGATATCTGATTAGATGATATCTGAAGATTTTTGTTTGGATTTACATTGATATTTTTATTTTGACTGATACTAATATTATTTTCATGTAAATAAATATCAAAAAGAAGTAATTTGATTGGTATGATCCACTGTTGGATCTTATATGCATCAAAAGGTAGCCAAAATTCTGGGAAGAACCAAGGTTCCAGATTTGATATGTTAGAAGAATTCCCCTTTTGATTCATTCCCATCCAATCAAAAAAAAAACTTTTTTGATTGGATGGGTTGCTTTCTTGATTAATCATAAGAAAAAAAAGACCTTTGTTTTTCACTTTTGGAATTTTTTTTTCACTTTTAGTATTTTTATCAAGTTTGGTGCCGATATGTATATTGGTCCAGGACTTAATATCGATATTCTTTCTAAGATTAAAATCTAGAATTCTACAATCAAAAAATTTTCTATCCAGATTTTTGTGAGTATCAAGAATATATCTTTCTTCCAGAGAATTACTAATAGTCATCCTTACCAATACATAAAATGATTCGGGTTTCCATGTATTCAAATTATATAAAATTTCTTGGTCTTGTAATCTTTGTTCATAAATATTTGAGTGGTTTCTATTCCCAAAATTTATATATTTGTGTAATAAAAGATCATATCTGTAATGTTTTTTAAATTGATCTTTTTGACTCGTTAATGAATTTGGCCTATATGTATAATAATGTTCTTTTGGGTAATGATCCAATTGAGTTGTTACGTTTTTATATGAATAGAATTTCTTTGAGTTTTTATTTTGAGTTGGATAATGTTGACTGATTCTATTTCGCCCTTTTTTTGGTACTAATTGAGACCATTTGGTCTGAGATAAATTGTATTGATAATGATTTTTTAACCAGCTTTTCCACTGATTCATTCTGGAATTTTTAATTTTGTTATGTTTAGAATCAAATATTGCCTGTATCATAGAATAATATTCTATTTGATTCCTCAGAAAAGGATAAGTCCTGCGATATTGAAATATAGATATTAAATTATACTTGTTAAGTAATTGGATTTGTGATAATTTATAAAATACATATGCTTGGGACAGGAAAGAAAAGTCGTAATAAATATTTGAATTTTTACTAATTTTAGTAATAGAATTAGTAATAGAAGAAGATTTTTTAAAAATAGAAATGAAGTTCATTGTATTTTGATCTGTTTCATCAATTCTTTCTTGATTTTTTTCATTGTTGTAAATTGATTTAGTGAAAAGTTTTTTTGTTGAAAATTGTGTATTGATCCTAGGAATATTAATTATACATAACCATATATCTATGTATATTTTTTCAATAAAAGATTTAAAAAACAAATGGGATTTGCGTATTATTCGAGTAGATTTTCTTTTGAATATCTGCCAAATATTTTTATGCAATTCTTGTTTTTTATCATCACAGGCCAAAATCCTTTTCTTATTTTCTTTTTTGATTTCTTCCATTTGATTCCTAAGTGTGATTGTCTTATCGACAAGATTTTTTTTTTTTTTTTCTATAGGTGAATAATTTGTCCAATTCATAGATTCAATCCGAATGGCGATGGCGGATTTCGGAGAAATCTCATTATATTTTTTGGAACCTTTTCTATTTTCGTTAGGTTGATCTACTTTCATCTTTCGCGATTCAAATAAAAAAAGAGTTTTTTTTTTTTCAAGTTCTTTTATTATTCGTTTTATAATTTGTTTTCTTTTTAAAAAAAAAATGATAAAGTTTTTGATGACTCGTTTTGTTTTTTCTTTAAAAACTCTTAGAATTAAAAAAAATGTCTTTTTCACTTTTCTAATTTTTTTTTTTAGTATTTTATATATGGGTTCAAAAAAAGAAGGTTGTTTTCGGGAGGAACCAAAGGGGAGTTGAGTTTCCTCTCCCCAAATTGTTAAAAAGCAAAAATTATCTTTTTGTCTTTTTTCTTTCATTCTATCCCCACGATGAGATTCTATTTGAGACCCTCGCCAGGGTTTTAAGCGGAAAGGGAAAAGAATTTTTATTTGAATACCGTCTGTTAACCAATCTTGAGGAAATTCTGTTTCTGATAATTGAATACCATTATAAGTACATTTAACATGCATTTCTCTATTCCATTCCTCCAAATCCTCATACCACTCGGGGAATTGGAATAATAATATACGACCGATGTTTTTACCTATTATCAACAGGGGCAATACAATATATTTTCTAATAAAGGATTGGGTTACTAACATTAAACCTCTTATTGTTTGAGCAAATAGAATGCTATCCCAAGCTTCTGCTATAGCTATCCGTTCGTTTTCTTTTTCTTTCTCGTCATTTTTTTTCCGCCCTTTTTCTGTTTCTTCCTCTTCAAAATTGGAGCTTTGCAATTCTGGTTTTCTCCCCGCATTTTTTTTTAAAATGATATTTATCGTTTCATAGATATCAAAAGAAGAAAAAGGGGATGTTTTGTTTATTAAGTCCAACAAAAAAAGGGGAGAATGCACATTCGCTTGAAATATTTCCCAAATAGCCGTTTTACGTCTTTGAGCACGCATAGATCCTTTGATTATATCTCGACGAAAATCAGATAATTGTGAGTAACGTATCAAAGCTATGTCTTCTGAATTGCTACTTTTAGTATTCGGATCGTTATCCGTATAAATTATTACTTGTTTGGCTTTTCTTGAATTAATTTCGGCATCTTCCGTCAATTCGTCTTCATTTTCTTTTTCCCGCTCTTCTAGTTCTAATTCATCGGTCAATTTATATGTCCATCGAGGAATCTTTTTGGCGATTTCTTGTATTCCAGTTTTTTTTTTTTTAGTTGTTTGATCCTTTGAGTAATTTGTGTCGTTTGTAATTATATCAAATACAAATTTCAAGGACTTTGCTTGACTTTCTGAATAAATTTTTTCTTTTTCTTCCGGTGAGGAACCCCCTTTAAAATAAAAGTTGGGTGACGGCTCAAAAGACAATTCATCAGTTGATGTTGAAGGGTTAACAAAAAAAGTTAATAATGATTCTTTATCAAGCAGATTTTTTTTTTGTTCAAATTGTTGCGAATTTCTAGAGTTAAAAAAGAACCCATAAATTTTATTTATCCAAAACATTTCTATGCAACCTTCTGTAGAAGTAATTAAATCGTTCATTATTATATTTGAAT